GCCCGCGACTTTTTTTTTCAATTGTTTTGATTCGCGAGGAGCTGGATGAGAAGAAACTTTCATGTCCAGTTCTGTAGTAGAGATGGCATTGCGAAACAACCATCAACTATAACCCCAAAAGAACCAGATTCCGTAAACAACATAGAGGAAGAATGAGGGGAATATCGTATCGAGGTAATTCTATTTGTTTCGGTCGATATGCTCTTCAGGCACTTGAACCCGCTTGGATCACATCTAGACAAATAGAAGCAGGGCGACGAGCAATGACACGAAATGCCCGCCGTGGTGGAAAAATATGGGTACGTATATTTCCAGACAAACCCGTTACAGTAAGACCTGCGGAAACACGTATGGGGTCGGGTAAAGGATCTCCCGAATATTGGGTAGCTGTTGTTAAACCAGGTAGAATACTTTATGAAATGGGTGGAGTAGCAGAAAATATAGCTCGAAAGGCTATTTCAATAGCGGCATCCAAAATGCCTATACGAACTCAATTCATTATTTCGTGATAGAAACGTATAACCAAAAGAAAGAGTTCTTGGAATAAAAAAGCAATTGCAGGTTTCTTTTTTTTTTTTTGCCCCTTTTGTTTTGCATTGAAAGAACAGATAAAAAAAATGATATGATTCAACCCCAGACCTATTTGAATGTAGCAGATAACAGCGGGGCCCGAGAATTGATGTGTATTCGAATACTAGGAGCTAGTAATCGCCGATATGCTCATATTGGTGATGTTATTGTTGCTGTGATCAAAGAAGCAGTACCAAATATGCCCCTAAAAAGATCGGAAGTGATCAGAGCTGTAATTGTACGTACTTGTAAAGAACTCAAACGCGATAATGGTATGATAATACGATATGATGACAATGCTGCAGTTGTCATTGATGAAGAAGGAAATCCAAAAGGAACTCGAGTTTTTGGTGCGATCGCCCGAGAATTAAGAAAGTTAAATTTTACTAAAATAGTGTCATTAGCCCCTGAAGTATTATAAGATAAGAACATCATCATCATATAGAGTTATAAGGTATAGTAGAGTATTTTGAATGATTAATAGATTGTGTCTCACGTATATACCTTTAATAATGTTACTTCATAACAAAAAATATCATGTTTATTATATCAAAATTTTGAGGAACCACAAATTTTAGTTCATTATGGGTAGGGACACTATTGCTGACATAATAACCTCTATACGAAATGCTGACATGCATAGAAAAGTAACGGTTCGAATATCATCTACTAGCATCACTGAAAGCATTGTAAAAATACTTTTAAGAGAAGGTTTTATAGAAAACGTGAGAAAACATCGGGAAAACAACAAAGATTTTTTGGTTTTAACCCTACAACATAGAAGAAATAGGAAGGGGCCATCTCAAACTATTTTAAATTTAAAACGGATAAGTCGACCTGGTCTACGAATCTATTCTAACTATCAAAGAATTCCTAGAATTTTAGGTGGTATAGGGATTGTAATTATTTCTACTTCTCGAGGTATAATGACAGACCGAGAAGCTCGATTAGAAGGAATCGGGGGAGAAATCTTGTGTTATATATGGTAATCCTTCGACTATCAAAATTAGATATGAAATTGATTATTTGTGAAAAAAAAAAAGATAAAGAGTTATCTAATATCACTCCTCCTCCATTAGTTGATATTTCAAGGGGGTTGTACCTGGAATGAAGGAACAAAAATGGGTTCATGAAGGTTTAATTACTGAATCACTTCCCAACGGTATGTTCCGGGTTCGTTTAGATAATGAAGATCTGATTCTAGGTTATGTTTCAGGAAGGATCCGACGTAGTTTTATACGGATACTACCAGGAGATAGAGTCAAAATTGAGGTAAGTCGTTATGATTCAACTCGAGGGCGTATAATTTTTAGACTCCGCAACAAAGATTCGAACTCGAACGATTAGGTGATTTAAGATTACTTTTGGGGAGATACAAGTCGAGATTTTAAATGAAATTTCAAGAAACTTATTTTCTTCCACGAAGTAGATTAGGAATTCAGTTTAAGTTAAGGAATGCAAAATATGAAAATCAGGGCCTCTGTTCGTAAAATTTGTGAAAAATGTCGACTGATCCGTAGGCGGGGACGAATTATCGTAATCTGTTCCAACCCAAGACATAAACAAAGACAAGGATAATTTTTCTAAAAGGAACTCTCTAAAGGACCCCAAATGTACAAATAAAAATAAAAGATCTGTTTTAACATGAAATGGATATATCCATATATCTCTGACTCATATTTATGAGATGCTAAAATATGGCAAAACCTATACCAAGAATTGGTTCACGTAGGAATGGACGTATTGGTTCACGTAAAAGTACACGTAGACTACCAAAGGGAGTTATTCATGTTCAAGCAAGTTTCAACAATACCATTGTGACTGTTACAGATGTACGGGGTCGGGTTGTTTCTTGGTCCTCGGCCGGTACTTGTGGATTCAAGGGTACAAGAAGAGGGACACCATTTGCTGCTCAAACAGCAGCAGGAAA